CTTATTCTACATGGAATACAAATGGAATACAATGAGTTAAAATAAGAAGGAATAGGGGAATATTCGACCGTTTACTCCAAAAAGAGGATTAAATCCTATTGAAAACTAAATAATCCGAAATAGAAAGAGCTTTTTTAAAATTCCATTCTTTATTTCTCTTTCACTCGACCCCCCCCCAAAAAAAATCCAATTTTATTTTTCAACGGGGTTAGATGATCTAGTTCTTAATATTATTACTTTACTTACCTGATAGATTCCACAACAAATCTTTTGATTCGGAATTAGGGATTCATGTCCCATCTGATGAATCGATTTTCTTTTATACTTTTGTATCTCACTCTATCTTGTTTTTTAGTATTATCTAAAATAACCGATGAATTCGAAATTTTCCATAACTTAGGTAAGTGCTTTATCAACATATGTAGTGTAGTGAAAAAATAAATGGAATTTAACCCCTTCATGCTTACTATAACTAGTTATTTCGGTTTTCTACTGGCTGCTTTAACTATAACTCCAGCTCTATTTATTGGCTTGAACAAGATAGGTCTTATTTGATACGTCTTATTTGAAATGAATTGAATGAATAAGTCAGAAAAGAAGAAAAATCTTTTGTATTCCTAGTATTCTAGGACTCTTTTCCGCACTAATCACCAATTCTTTTCTTGGTCATTGAGATTCGTGGATAATTTAGACTATTATTTAGAGATAGATCGTACCTCTTTTTTTTAGCCCCTCGAACAAATAGAAATGATTGAAGTTTTTCTTTTTGGAATCGTCTTAGGCCTAATTCCTATTACTTTAGCGGGATTATTCGTGACTGCGTATTTGCAATACAGGCGTGGGGATCAGTTGGATCTTTGATTGAGTAACATTTCTTTTTTGATTGACCTCCTCCAGACCAGAGAGGAGGTCAAAGTGGAGTTGCAATTCGACTTTGTTTTTTTTAAGTTATTTTACTCTGTTTCGGCATAAAACAGATGGAATCACGCTCTGTAGGATTTGAACCTACGACATCGGGTTTTGGAGACCCGCGTTCTACCAAACTGAACTAAGAGCGCTTTCAAAAAGAAAATTCCTAACGTGTTTCACGTACGTTACGTATAGTATTCACAAATTCAAGTTATACCCACTTTAATCGATCTCCCCGATATTGCCCATAAAGAAGAGAGAAGGAATAGGTAGGGATGACAGGATTTGAACCTGTGACATTTTGTACCCAAAACAAACGCGCTACCAAGCTGCGCTACATCCCTTTTCCAAATTGTTGTACAATGCCATTGTACACAATTCCTTTCTTATTTTCCACATTGTAATTTTCTTCTATTTCTCTATCTATATAGAACTTTCTTGTCATTTCTTGTTTTTGGTCTCATATAAAATCAAGGAAGGGTATACATCTAAAATCCAATCGAATTTCACCTATAAAAGAAAGATTACTATTCCTTAGTAATGTATAGGAGGAAGGGTCATCTTTTTTAGGTATAGGAAAATTTCGTCTATATGGTTCATTTTATATATATAATATTGTATTTCTTTTTTTAGTTACGAATTTAAAGAAATACAAACTATCTTGGGCAAAAGTATCTGATCATATATGTATTCCAATAAGGAAGGAGGATTTTCAATGCGGGATATAAAAACATATCTCTCTGTAGCACCCGTGCTAAGTACTCTATGGTTTGGGGCTTTAGCGGGTTTATTGATAGAAATTAATCGTTTATTCCCAGATGCTTTGTCATTCCCTTTTTTTTCATTCTAGTTATTCCTATGCGAGAGATAGAATTTCACATGACGAAAATATTCCTTCAATCCTTTTTTAGTATACGAAGCAAAAAGAAAGGATGGATTGGGTCGAACCTCAGGGTCATGAAAAATCCCTTTTTAGAAAACACAAATTTAATTAAAAAGGGTATCCAAGTTAAGTCAGGCCTCACAACAAATCAGAGCATAGAAAGAGGCTAGGACTGGGGTTGCTACTTAAATGAAAGGATTTCGAAGCAAAATCCTTGCTAATTCGACAAGGATTGTATTTTTTAATTATTTCTCTATTTTTTATTCTATTGGATTCGTTAGAGAATTTGAAGAATTACAACAAAATATTTAGAATTAGAAATCACATTTTTAGTTAAAAACTTCTATGGATTTTATTCTTCTTCTTCGGATCAAAAATAGAAGAATAAAGGAATAGATATAAGAATTAAGTTAAGTCGATCCAAAAAGGAAAGGAGGTTCATGGCCAAGGACAAAGATGTTAGAATCGGAGTTATTTTGGAATGTATCAGTTGTGTTCGAAAGGGTACCAATAAGGAATCGACGGGAATTTCTAGATATAGTACTCAAAAGAATCGTCACAATACACCCGGACAATTAGAATTAAGAAAATTTTGTCGTTATTGTCGCAAGCATACGACTCATAACGAAATAAAGAAATAGGAGCATCGTGTGCTCGATTTTTCCAAAGAACAAAAAGAGTAAGAACTTCTTATTTAATATATAGAACATAGATAGAAAACAAAATTAAAATCAACTCATCTGGTTTTGGGTAGATATTATTTCATATGTATAGAGGATTTTTATTTAATTTATATATTTAGTATATGAATATAATAATATATGGATCAAAGAAAGGCTACTTACTTCTGGATCCAGAATTAATAAAATAAAGAAATCCTTTTTTTGCCAATTTTCAAATAAAATAAGGAATAAATCATGTATATATCTAAACAACCTTTTCGTAAATCTAAGCAACCCTTTCGTAAATCCAAACAACCCTTTCGTAAATCCAAACAACCTTTTCGTAAATCTAAACAACCTTTTCGTAAGCGTTCTCGAATTGGCCCGGGGGATCGAATTGATTATAGAAACATGAGTTTAATTAATCGATTTATTAGTGAACAAGGAAAAATATTATCCAGACGAATAAATAGATTAACCTTGAAACAACAACGATTAATTACTCTTGCTATAAAACAGGCTCGTATTTTATCTTTCTTACCATTTCGTAACTATGAAAATGAGAAGCAATTTCAAGCCCAGTCAATTTCAATAATTACTGGCCCTAGAAACAGAAAAAATAGACATATTCCTCAATTAACACAAAAGTCCAATTCCAATCGAAACTTAAGAAACTCCAACCAGAATTTAAGAAACAACAATCGAAACTGAAATTCCGATTGTTGATGTTTTATTCAAAAAGGTAAGACTCATATTATATAAAGTAATCCTGTTTTGATTCTCGGTAATCTTAATTTATTGTATCTTCCCGGAGTTCCTTCTCCGGGAATTCGTTTTTAATTATTCCTGTATATTACTTTTTTCTCCCTTTAATTGATGGTTTTTATTTTATTAGAAATCGTGTAAAGATTATTTGGATTTGATACAGCTACTTGTGCAAGCATTTTACGATTAAGAATCAATTCCTTCTTATACAGATTGTGTATTAATTTACTATAACTATCGAAACTATAACTATCGAATACTTTATATATCCGTGTTGCCGCGTTTATCCGAGTGATCCACAAACGACGAAAATCCCTCTTTTGCCTGCCTCTATCTCGATGAGAAGAAAAAAAAGCTCTTCTTACTTGTTGAGTAATCATTCGATTAAGTCTTAAATGAGCACCTCTAAAGTTTGAGGCAAATGAACGCATTTTTGTTCGTCGTCTCCGAGCTATATATCCTCGCGGAACTCTGGTCATTGAATCAAATTAACCTTAATGAATAACTAATGATTTCTCTTGTTTTAACCGTCCCTTTTCCCATTAATAACAAAACGGATTATTCCGATATATAAAATATTAATTCCAACGGCTTTTGCTACTATAACCTTCCCAACCACGATTTTTTATTCTATTCCCTTCAGTTATTTCGCATAGAAATAACAAATTCTAACCATACTAAAAAAACAGTGGGTTCCATCGTTTCTATGGTTTCCTTTTAAACGGTGAGGCCCTCTCTATACACCGGAGCCCTCTCTTTCATTTCATCAAAAGGTATTGTGAACTTGTATAGTTCACATTCTTTGGCTCTACCTATCCATTATAGAGTAAATAGCTCTTTTCACAATAAGAGTTATTCATACAGTGACGGTATTTAATTATGAAAGTTGGCTTAATAGCTGACCCTTTAGTCCGTTCTTTTAAGATAAAGGAGCATAAGCCTTTTTCTTTTTATTACTATTTCCTCCGCTTAATAGATAACCATTTGCTACCAATGGGGGAATTGCTTCTTCTAATTCCAATCTAGATGATTGGATTTGCACCAAAGGAAACAAGAAATTCCATATACCATAGAAATCTAGGATAGAGAAGCTCTACCCTATTCATTGGTACTGATCATGGATACTTCAAAAATTGTCTTATTTGTTTGAACTCATGATCTGAACGAGTCGCACATACACCCTAGCACATGTTCCTCGACGCTGAGGACACCCCTTAAGCGCGGGCGTTTTTCTAGCATTTCGTATTGGCTGTCTTGCATTTCTAATAAGTTGTTTAACTGTCGGCATGTCGTATGTATATAGAAAAAAATGGATTGGTTTAGATCGATCTTAACCTGCGGATTCATCATCATGAAGTATTTCTATTTTCTATAAAATCGCATAAAACCCGAATTTAGGTTTTAAATAAATTTACAAGAAATCCAGCCCCTACCAATCCTTAAACATTTCTGGAAACCGCACGGGATCGGTATCGCAGTGCTCATCAATCATTTCATCCCCTACAATATCGACAAGTCCATAAGCTTTTGCTTCGTCTGCTGACATGAAAACATCCCTTTCCATGTCTTCGGATACAACCCAAAAAGGCTTGCCTGTTCTTAGTGCATAAACCCTTGTGATCATTTCGCGAACTTTGTGTAATTCTTCCACTTCTAGTAAAAATTCAGGTGTCCTTGCCCGATAATAAGCACTAGCAGGTTGGTGAAGCATAATCCTAGCGTGAGGGAATGCTATACGCTTGGTGGGTTCTCCTCCAAGCAGAATAAAGGAGGCCATGGATGCAGCTATTCCAAGGCATATTGTATATATGTCTGGTGTCACCGTTTGCATCGTATCAAAAATTGCCATTCCTGAGATTAGCCATCCGCCGGGAGAGTTTATAAACAAAAAAATATCGCTAATTCCATCTTCTATACTGAGATATACCATGAGACCCGTAATATGATTCGTGATCTCGCAACGAATCTCTTGACCTAAAAAAAGTGTTCTTTCTCGATACATAACATTGTATAAGTCAACCCAAGTCGCTTCTTCATCTCCGGGAATCCGGTAAGGTACTTTTGGAACACCAATCGGCATATTAGATTAATATTATTAAATTTAAGTAACAAAACTACACTTTAATATGGAAACGTAAGAATGGAGGAAAAAGAAAGAATCCGCAGTTTATTATCTTTATTTTTTCTTATTCTATAAGAATACTATAGATTATATTAATACATAGATTGAAAAATGATACATATAAGAAAGGTAAAACAGATTGAATAAAGAAAAAGGAATTTTTGATTCGAATGATAAACAAAAACAGATTAGGGATCTATTCTAGGTTTTTCCAAGCAGCCCAAGCTACCCATTGCATATTGGCACTTATCGAGTATAGAATAGATCTGCTTCGCTTTCTTCTTACAAACAGAATTGGCTTCTTATTTTTAATGAAATGAAATAAATATTCATGTTTTCTGACACAGAATCCCCTAGAAGGGATATGGATAGTCTTTTCCAATGCGATAAAATAAAACGACATCGTGTCTATTTTTCTTTGCTAAAGGGGTATTTCGATGGGTTTGCCTTGGTATCGTGTTCATACTGTCGTATTGAATGATCCGGGTCGATTGCTTGCGGTGCATATAATGCACACAGCTCTAGTTTCTGGTTGGGCCGGCTCGATGGCTTTATACGAATTAGCGGTTTTTGATCCCTCAGATCCTGTTCTGGATCCAATGTGGAGACAAGGTATGTTTGTCATCCCCTTCATGACTCGTTTAGGAGTAACCAATTCGTGGGGTGGTTGGACTATTTCAGGAGGAACTACAACGAATCCGGGTATTTGGAGTTATGAAGGTGTGGCAACTGCGCATATTGTGTTTTCTGGCTTGTGTTTCTTGGCAGCTATCTGGCATTGGGTATATTGGGACCTAGAACTATTCCGTGATGAGCGGACGGGAAAACCCTCTTTGGATTTACCGAAGATCTTTGGAATTCATTTATTTCTTGCAGGGGTGGCTTGTTTTGGCTTTGGTGCATTTCATGTAACGGGTTTGTATGGTCCTGGGATATGGGTGTCCGATCCTTATGGACTAACTGGAAAAGTACAAGCTGTAAATCCTGCGTGGGGCGCAGAAGGTTTTGATCCTTTCGTTCCGGGAGGAATAGCTTCGCATCATATTGCTGCGGGTACATTGGGCATATTAGCGGGCCTATTCCATCTTAGTGTCCGTCCGCCTCAACGTCTATATAAAGGATTACGTATGGGCAATATTGAAACTGTACTTTCCAGTAGTATTGCTGCTGTTTTTTTTGCAGCTTTCGTAGTTGCCGGAACTATGTGGTATGGGTCGGCAACTACCCCAATCGAATTATTCGGGCCTACTCGTTATCAGTGGGATCAGGGATACTTTCAGCAAGAAATATATCGAAGAGTTAGCGATGGGTTAGCTGAAAATCTTAGTCTATCAGAAGCTTGGTCTAAAATTCCCGAAAAATTAGCTTTTTATGATTATATTGGTAATAATCCCGCAAAAGGGGGATTATTCAGAGCAGGCTCAATGGACAACGGGGATGGAATAGCTGTTGGATGGTTAGGACATCCCGTCTTTAGAGATAAAGAAGGACGCGAGCTTTTTGTACGTCGTATGCCTACTTTTTTTGAAACATTTCCGGTAGTTTTGGTAGATGAAGAGGGAATTGTGAGAGCGGACGTTCCTTTTAGAAGAGCAGAATCCAAATATAGCGTTGAACAAGTAGGTGTAACAGTCGAGTTCTATGGTGGCGAACTTAATGGAGTAAGTTATTCTGATCCTGCTACTGTAAAAAAATATGCGAGGCGTGCCCAATTAGGGGAAATTTTTGAATTAGATCGAGCTACTTTGAAATCAGATGGTGTTTTTCGCAGCAGTCCAAGGGGTTGGTTCACTTTTGGTCATGCTACCTTTGCTTTGCTCTTCTTTTTTGGACACATTTGGCATGGCGCTCGAACCTTGTTCCGAGATGTTTTTGCTGGTATTGATCCAGACTTGGATGCTCAAGTAGAATTTGGAACATTCCAAAAAGTTGGAGATCCAACTACAAGGAGACAGACAGCTTGATACCACATTGCTATGGTATCTTTCACCTCTCTTTTTTGATTTGACATAGGAAATTTCTCCTGTCCTTTCTTTAACTTGACTCTTTTTCTTTTTTTATATGGGAAATGATCCCAAATGACAAGTGAATAGGTGTGGAAGTTATAATTGTAAATAAACCACGATCGAATCTATGGAAGCATTGGTTTATACGTTCCTTTTAGTTTCGACTTTAGGGATCATTTTTTTCGCTATCTTCTTCCGAGAAGCACCTAAGGTTCCGACTAAAAAATGAAATAATTTAATTGAAGTAATAAGTCTCCCAGATGGGAAGACTTATTACTTCAATTAGTCCCCATGTTCTTCGAATGGATCTCTTAATTGTTGAGAGGGTTGCCCAAATGCGGTATATAAGGCATACCCAGTAAAGCTTACAAGTAAACCAGATATGGAGATGGCGACTAAAGTTGCTGTTTCCATTTTTTTTTTTGTAGAATTTCAAGATTACAATGGATCTATGAAAAGATCGTGTATTTACAACTACAATGGAATAGTATACAAAGTCAACACCAATGATTAAATAGAATTTATGGTTACACAAACCGTTGAAGATAGTTCTAGAGCTAAGCCAAAACGAACTGGCGCAGGTGGTTTATTGAAACCCTTGAATTCAGAATATGGGAAAGTAGCTCCAGGCTGGGGAACTACTCCTCTTATGGGGGTCGCAATGGCTTTATTCGCGATATTCCTATCTATCATTTTAGAAATTTATAATTCTTCTGTTTTACTGGACGGAATTTTAATGAATTAGGTTTCTACTAACTAAAACAAGGCCTTTCTATTTTAAGCTGGACATTTCTAGACATTCTGGCAGTTCGACCGTGGATTTTTTGTTTCGGTATCTCTGGAATATGAGTGTGTGACTTGTTAGAATTGATCCTATTGAGAATACATAGAAAGGGCCTGTTATCTGTATCAAGATGATTCTAATTCGTCGGATATTATTTATTCTAGTATCTGGAACACGAGATACATAAAGTGGATCAAGAAAAAAAATGGAACTATGATTCATACTAACTATTTAGACCTCGCAACCAGACTGAAAAAAAATCCAGGTAGTTCTTAATAAAAAAAGAAATTTTCTTCCTTCCAATCCAATTTTGTTTACCCAAAAGATAACTTTTTTTCTCTCGATTTTGTCTAGTCATTACACCGATTCAATAAATGATCATCAAGCGGTTTTTATTCGAAGAACCCTTGCCTTTTGTTTAGCTTGAGACTCAATCATCGTGGCTCTAGTATGAATCTAAGGTTTTAATTGAACTGATTCATAGGATCGCAACAAGATAATTTCTATCAGAAAACTACTAGAAATTTTGATTTGGATAAATAAAAAATAGGGACGAGAAAAGTCAAGAGGCCTCTAACGATCAACATAAGGGAAAGAAAGACAGATGAGCCAACTTGAGATTTTTTGGCATTATCATCACAAAGAAAAAATTCTGGATTTTTCTTATTTCATATCTTCAAGGCAAATCGATCCAATACCGTAGCTGATGAAGTTTTTTAATATCCGTTGAAAATTTGTGTGTTTCTGCTTGAGCCGTACGAAATGAAATTTTCATATACGGTTCTCAGAGGGGGGGGGGTCGGACTAGTTACCTATCTCAATAAAGTATATGATTGGTTTGAGGAACGTCTTGAAATTCAGGCAATTGCGGATGATATAACTAGTAAATATGTTCCTCCTCATGTCAACATATTTTATTGTTTAGGGGGAATTACACTTACTTGTTTTCTAGTACAAGTTGCTACTGGTTTTGCTATGACTTTTTACTACCGGCCAACGGTTACAGAGGCTTTTTCCTCTGTTCAATATATAATGACAGAGGCCAACTTTGGTTGGTTAATCCGATCAGTTCATCGATGGTCAGCAAGTATGATGGTTCTAATGATGATCCTGCACGTATTTCGTGTATATCTTACAGGTGGATTTAAAAAACCCCGTGAATTAACTTGGGTCACAGGTGTGGTTTTGGCTGTATTGACTGCATCATTTGGTGTAACTGGTTATTCTTTGCCTTGGGATCAAATTGGTTATTGGGCAGTCAAAATTGTGACAGGTGTACCTGAAGCGATTCCGGTAATAGGATCCCCTTTAGTGGAGTTATTACGCGGAAGTGCTAGTGTGGGCCAATCCACTTTGACTCGTTTTTATAGTTTGCATACCTTTGTACTGCCTCTGCTTACTGCCGTATTTATGTTAATGCACTTTCCAATGATACGTAAGCAAGGTATTTCGGGTCCTTTATAGGGAAAGCATATCATAGAGAATTCTAATTCTCATATATCATATCGGGTAGGTTGTGGTATTTCATTGCTACAAACATGGGTTATTGTAAAATAAGACATGTCATTTGGATACTTATCTTCAACTCCGAAGTATTTTGATACAAATAGTTGAAGCGAATTTTACGAAAGAAAATAAGACGGATTATGGGAGTGTGTGACTTGAATTATTGATTTGGCCATGCAGATAGAGAATTGGATCTGCCACATTAGAATTCACGACCAAAGGTGTCTCCGCATCCAATCAACACGTGAGTCTCCCATCTAGGAAGGATAGGCTGGTTCACTCGAGGAGAATATTTTCTATGATCATACCCCAACCATGTCATCCATGAACAGGCTCCGTAAGATCCCGTAGAGTATAAATGGAATAAGTCCTGTGATATGATTCAATTCTATATTTATTACACTTACTTTTTATTATAGTAAAAAAATGCATTCATTTTCTTTGCATTGATTTCGATCGGCAATACTATCGGAGTAAAAGAGGGGATCTAAGGAAGAGCGTAGGCTAAACTTTTAGATTTTTTATTAGTAACAAGTAAATACTTTGTTTGGACGTAAGAAACTTACGATATTGAGGGGATAAACACCAACTAATCAAGAGACAATCCACAAAGCGATTGATCATGAAAAGCGATTGATCATGATCAAATTTGTAAGCCCACTTGGATATTGAGCATTTACACATGAAAATAGGATAGTAATTATAGGCGCAACTTTGGAAAAGATAATCTGATAAAGCTTTTCTTACCTTGAGTCATTATATAACCTATTCTATTGTGGATCTTCTGCGGTCTTATTTCTTTCATTCTTGCTCGAGCCGGATGATGAAAAATTCTCACGTCCGGTTCCTTTGGGGGATGGATCCTAAAGAATTCACCTATCCCAATAACAAAGAAACCTGACTTAAATGATCCTGTATTAAGAGCAAAATTAGCTAAAGGGATGGGACATAATTATTACGGGGAACCCGCGTGGCCCAATGATCTTTTATACATTTTTCCAGTAGTAATTCTAGGTACTATTGCATGCAATGTAGGTTTAGCGGTTCTCGAGCCGTCAATGATTGGTGAACCGGCGGACCCTTTTGCAACACCCTTGGAAATATTACCTGAGTGGTACTTCTTTCCCGTATTTCAAATACTCCGTACAGTACCCAATAAGTTATTGGGCGTTCTCTTAATGGTTTCTGTGCCAACAGGCTTATTGACAGTACCCTTTCTAGAGAATGTGAATAAATTCCAAAATCCATTTCGTCGCCCAGTAGCTACGACCGTTTTTTTAATCGGTACTGCAGTAGCTCTTTGGTTAGGTATCGGAGCAACATTACCCATTGAGAAATCCTTAACTTTAGGTCTTTTTTAGGGATTTTTCGGGTTGATTCATTCAACCGTGAAATCTCCTGCATGGGTATCTAGGAAACAGTTACTTCCAAGTGAATCTTCCCTAGATACCTAAAATCTATTTTATTATGATCCATTTCGCGAAAATATAGATTGTGCTAAAGATGAAAAATTGTTTTCTTTTTATTCTAACTCTATAAAAAAAGAGGAAAAAATTGCAATGGATTTAAAGCGAGAACTTGTTCTTAGGTAAATCAATTGGGAGATGCTTCTCTAGAGTGTCCCATATAAGCTTTTCATCCTCCATACGAAAACTGTTAATTCTCATAAGATCTTCTTCAGTCTTACTCAAAAGGTCCAATAGTGTATGTATATTGGCCCTTTTGAGACAATTATACGTTCTAGAAGGCAATTCTAATTGATCAATAAAAATACAATTCAATGGAATTCCTTTTTTGTTTTTCTTTAGATTAGTGAATCTTTTTTGAAAGGTTAAAAGGGGTGGAGTAAATCTGTTTTTATTTTGGTCGAAACTAGTGCCCCCCCCCTCCACGTGTAGAAAAGGAAAAAATAAATCAATCAAATTACGAGAAGCTTCATAAAGTGCTTCTTTAGGGGTTAAACTTCCATTCGTCCATATTTCTAGAAAAAGTATCTCCTGTTTTTCATTTCCATTCCCACAAGAAAAAATACTATAATTTACATTTCGAACAGGCATGGATACAGCATCTATAGGATAACTTCCATCTTGAGAGTTCTTTCTTAGTTCCGTATGATATCCGCGATCTCGCTTGATCTGTAACTCAATACAGAAATCTAGGGGGTCTCTCAAGTTAGCTATAGGTTGTGTCGTATCAACGATTTCTACGGAAGGCGGTAAGATTATATCTTGAGCGGTTATGTATCTAGGACCTTTGACACAAATTGATGCGTCTCTAACTCCATAGAGATTACTTTTCAATACAATTTCTTTCAAATTTAGTAAAATTTCTTGTATGGATTCTTCAATACCCACTATTGTAGAATATTCGTGTGGGACGTTCCCAAATTTTGCGCGTGTGATACATGTTCCTTCTATTTCTCCAAGTAAAGCTCTTCGCAAGGCAATACCAACAGTATCCGCTTGACCTTTTCTAAGCGGGGACAGAATGAAACGGCCATAATAAAGACGCTTACTATCTACTCTTGATTCAACACACTTCCACTGTAGTGTTTGGTTGGATGCTGTTACCTCCTCTCGAACCATAATAGACTAGTATTATTATTTGATCGGTGAATCGTTTATTTCTCTTGAAAGCGGTTTATTTCTTTTACAGACGTCTTTTTTTAGGAGGTCGACACCCATTATGCGGCATAGGTGTTACATCGCGTATACAACTTAACCGTACACCACTTTTAGCAATGGCTCGTAATGCGGCATCTCTTCCGCTACCAGCACCTTTTACCATAACTTCTGCTCGTTGCAAGCCCACTGTACGAATAGCATCTACTGCTGTTCTTTGACCCGCATAGGGTGATGCTTTTCTTGAGCTTTTGAATCCACAAGTACCTGCGGAGGACCAGAAAACCACCCGACCTTGCGGGTCTGTAACAGTTATAATGGTATTGTTGAAACTGGCTTGAACATGAATAACCCCTTTTGTTATTCTACGTGCACTCTTCCGTAAACTAAAACGGGCATTCCTACGCAAACCAATACGTATTCTCTTACGTGAACCTATTTTTGGCATAGCTTTTGTCATATTTTATTATCTCATAAATATGAGTTGGAAATAACAAAAAGAAAAAAAGATACAAAGATATCCGTTTCGGGGTAAAATATATTCTTTACTTGAATTTTTTTATTTTGAATTTGGACATTTCCGTGGGTACTTTATTTTGACTTTTTAGAGGGGAAAGCTTCTTTTTCGAAGGATTACCCCTGTCTTTGTTTATGCTTCGGATTGGAACAAATGACTCTAATTCGCCCACGCCTATGAATCAGGCGACATTTTGTACAAATTTTGCGGACGGAAGCTCGTATTTTCATATTTAGGTACTCCTTTTATGAATCTACTCTTTTGGAAAAAATAAGTCTCTTCATTTAAATTTTGAAACTTGGAATTTATTACCCTAGAAAAACCTAATCCTTTGAATCTTTGGTATCCTTCAAATCTTCCGTATCCTTTGAGTTTTCGTTACGCTTCGAATCTTTATGGGGAAGTCTAAAAATTATACGTCCCTTGCTTGAATCATAACGACTTACTTCAATTTTGACCCTATCCCCCATAAGTATTCGTATAGAACTGGACCGGATTTTTCCTGAAATATAGCCCAGGATGATGGTGTCATTTTCTAGGCGAACGCGGAACATTCCGTTGGGTAGGGCTTCCGTAACTAAACCTTCGAAAGTTACTTTTGCTTCTCTCGGTTTTTTTTTTTCTCTCCTATTTTTTTTTTCTGTCATATTTTTTTTCTCCTATTTTTTGATTTTTATTTCCAAAATAGGAAGTTCGAGATAGAATTCGTGCACTATAGGCGGGGCCATTACCATATATAACATAAGACTTCTCCCCCGATTCTCTTTAGTCGAGCTTCTCGATCTGTTATTATACCTCTAGAAGTAGAAAGAATAGCAATTCCCATTCCGCCCAAAACCTTAGGAATTCCTTGATAGTTAGCATAAACTCGTAAGCCAGGTCGGCTGATACGCTTTAAAAAGGTTCTAGTTCTATATATTCCCTTTCTAGTCTTTCTCTTTTGATGCCGCAAAGTTGAAACCAAGAAATATCTGTTATTTTCCTGATGTCTTCGAACACTTTCAATAAAACCCTCTCGTAGAAGTATTTTAACAATGTTTTCGGTAATATTTGTAGATACTACTCGAACAGTTCCTTTTTTATTCATGTCCGCGTTTCTTATAGAGGTTAGTAAATCAGCAATAGTGTCCTTGCCCATAAGACTCTAATTCTAGGTTCCTCCTTATTTTTCTATAATGAACATGTTTTCTTTTTTCTTTTAATTTTATATTTTAAAGCATATACGTGAGAAACAATCTACTAATTTTTCTTTGATCTCATCTACTAGTATTTATAATACTTCAGGAGCTAATGAAACTATTTTAGTAAAATTCAATTCTCTCAATTCCTCGGCAATCGCGCCAAAAACTCGAGTTCCTTTTGGATTTCCTTTTTGATCAATGATAACTGCTGCGTTGTCATCATAGCGTATTATTATACCGTCTTCGCATTTGAATTCTTTACATGTACGTACAATTACAGCTCGAATTACTTCAGATCTTTCTAGAGGCATTTGGGGCACTGCGTCTTTGATTACAGCAACAATAACATCACCAATACGAGCATATCGCTGATTACCAGCAGCTCCTATGACTCGAATACACATCAATTTTCGGGCTCCACTGTTATCTGCTACATTTAAAAGGGTCTGAGGTTGAATCATATTATTTTGATTTCAATTTATTATTTCAATGCAAAAGGAGGAAATCCATATTGTCTATCTATTTATAGAAGGACAAATCTGGGTTTTCAATATTCTTTTTGGGGGTTCGATATCCCTAATCGAAGAAATTGACTTCGTATGGGCATTTTACTGGCAGCTATTTCCATAGCTGCTCTAGCTACAGTTTCGGATACTCCGCTCATTTCATAAAGTATTCGACCCGGTTTAACAACGGCTACCCAATATTCGGGGGATCCCTTTCCAGAGCCCATACGTGTTTCTGTGGGTCTTATTGTAACCGGTTTGTCAGGAAATATACGTACCCATAGTTTTCCACCACGACGTGCATATCGTGTTATTGCTCTTCGCCCTGCTTCTATCTGTCTCGCTGTGATCCAAGCGGGTTCAAGTACTTGAAGAGCGTATCTACCGAAACAAATACGATTGCCTCGATGGGATTTTCCCTTCATTCTTCCTCTATGTTGTTTACGAAATCTAGTTCTTTTGGGGTTATAGTCGATGGTTCTTTCTTAGTTCCATCTCTACTGCAAAACTGGACATGAGAGTTTCTTCTCATCCAGCTCCTCGCGAATAAAATGAGAAAGCATGCAAATTTCTCTAATTCCTAATAAATATTCAAAGATATTACGAATAGAAAAATGTATAGTTAAGAAAGAAGATCTATAATATATTCAAATTCTATATTTGGATAGAATGTAATCCTTCTTTTTCTAAGGAATTCCCTTATTTTTACTCTTATTGAATCGTGGTAAAGTATTCTAATGCAATAAAGATTTCGCGGGCGAATTTTTACTCTTTCCTGTCTTATTTGTTAATTTCTAACTTACCAAATAAAGGAATTTTTTTGGTTTGTTCCGCCATCCCACCCAATGAAGTATTAGGATTCTTTTCAATAAAATCCTATCCAGTCATAGGTTTTTTCGTTCCCACAGCTTCTCCTTTAATGGTTAGGTTTGAATCCTGCAATGGAGCTTCCAAAAAATTTCTTTCCGAGTCAATTTTCTCAGTTTTATTAACACGGGCTACTCCTTTCCTTATTATTGCTTTTAATTTGTATTTTTTGTTTCAAGTTACGATTTCGAATTCTCTCTTATTTTTATTATTTTAATATATTGTGCTTTATCACATTGCCTTTTATGGTGTAATCCATAGACCATACACATCGGAATCCTATATCTTTCTTATTCTTTTTCCTTCTATCTATCATCCCTCCTTTTATCCACATCCTTTTAGTTTTGTTTCACAACCTAGAATCCTGTTTCTTTTTTAGAGAAAAAAATGCAGTTGCTACAACTATATGATAGATCTGCTCATTTATGATCGATGTATTTATTCACATAGTGACTGTTTCTTAGTTAGGATCTTGATAATACGAAGCAATAGGTTGGTTATTTAGTTAATTTTATAGAATTACTAAGTTTTTTCTATTTTTAGTAGGGTTCGGTCAATTTTTTCGAATCCCATTTTTGGCCCTAAAGAAAAAACTAACGAGTCACACACTAAGCATAGCAATTATATTAAAAGATTTAGAAATTTTCATTAAATCTTATAGAAAGAGATATAATTTCTTCTTTTTTTCAGGGATTTCGGGAAAAATAAGGCTCTTTTCTTTTTTATTCTATCACAGGGCAGAATGGGAAGACAAGGTTAGTTATTCTTCTTCTACGAATATCCAAATTTTTACACCTAATACTCCATAGATAGTTCGAATTGGATAGCAGCAATAATCTATTTTAGCGCGAATTGTTTGAAGGGGAAGTCTACCCTTTTTGATGCATTCGGCACGTGCAATTTCTTTCCCTGCTAGACGACCCGCAATTTGGATTTTTACTCCCTTTATATCTGCTTTTTTAGTTAATTCAATGGCTTTTTTCATTGCCTTTCGGAATGAAACTCTATTTTTTAATTGGAAAGCTATATATTCTGCAAGAATGTTAGGTTGTCTATAAGGTTCTTTAACTTTTTCAATAGCAATATTAAGTCTCTGGTTTACAGAATTCACTTCCTTTTGGAGATCTTTCTCTAATTCTTCGATTGCTCCTTTTTTTTTTAATAAATTGGGGAATCCAATATGGATTATGGCGTGGGTTGTGTCAATTTCTTTTTGAATTTCTATATGTGTAATTACTTCGGAACTTGAGTCTGATTCTATTTTTCTATTCGAGCCTTTTTTCCTATTCTTTTGTATATAGTTCTTGATACAATTCCGTATTTTTTTATCTTCCTGTAGACCTTCAGAATAATTTTTTGGTTGTGCGAACCAAAAGGAATGGTGATTTTGGGTTGTACCAAGTCTGAAACCGAGTGGATTTATTTTTTGTCCCATATTTTTCTATTCTTTTTTTTTATTGGGAATCGAAATCTTAGATTAATCTAAAGATTTTTTCGATTTCTTTACTATATTTAGTACAATTGTTATATGACACATGGTTTTTTTTATAGGATAGCCGCGTCCTCGAGCCCGGGGTCTGAATTTTTTCATAATAGTACTTCTACTAACTTCGGCTTTAGTGATGAATAAACTCGCTTTGTCGAAATTCCTATAATGAGTAGCATTTGCTGCTGCCGAATAAACCAACTTTAAGATGGGATAAGATGTTCGATAAGGCATCAGGTTCAGTATCATAACGGTTTCCTCGTAGTAACGCCATCGAATCTCATCAAGAACTCTTTGTGCTTTGAAAACAGACATATGTATGCGTTTTTGAGCTTTGAAAACCCGTTCGAACTTAAGTAGACGATCGGTTGGAATTTTTCTTGCGAGTTTCCTTAGCTCGTTCTTCTTTTTCTTTATCCTAGGGGTATACTTTACCAATTTGAAACTTGTCATAAATAAGGTTATTACCCGATTACCTTTACTTTAATTTGATATAAAATGGGTTTATTCTGAATCTTTCTATTCTGAATTCAGTTAACGACGAGATTTAGTATCCTTTCTCGAACTTTCATAACTCGTGAAATGCCGAGTAGGCACGAATTCCCCCAATTTGCGACCTACCATCGGATTTGTTATGTAAATAGGTATATGTTCCTTTCCATTATGAATCGCGATTGTATGGCCAACCATTGCGGGTAGAATGCTAGATGCCCGGGACCACGTTACTATTGTTTCTTTCTCCTCCTTCATATTGATCTTTTCGATTTTTGCCAATAAATGACGAGCTACAAAAGGATTCGTTTTTTTTCGTGTCACAGCTGATTACTCCTTTTTTCTTTTTAAAGAGTGGCATCCTATGTCCACTATCTCGATCGAGGTATGGAGGTCAGAATAAATAGAATAATGATGAATGGAAAAAAGAGAAAATCTTTTAGCTGTATAAGGGGCGGATGTAGCCAAGTGGATCAAGGCAGTGGATTGTGAATCCACCATGCGCGGGTTCAATTCCCGTCGTTCGCCCATCGCATTATTGCAAATTCCAAAAATGCAATTTTCCATATTCCTAGTTACGTATTTACTTACGGCGACGAAGAATAAAACTATCACTATATTTTTTCCTTTTCCTAGTTCTTCTTCCAAGCGCAGGATAACCCCAAGGGGTTGTGGGTTTTTTTCTACCAATGGGGGCTTTCCCTTCACCGCCCCCATGGGGGTGGTCCACAGGGTTCATAACTACCCCTCTTACTACGGGGCGTTTACCTAGCCAACACTTAGATCCGGCTCTACCCAAACTTTTTTGGTTCACCCCAACATTACCCACTTGTCCGACTGTTGCTAAGCAGTTTTGGGATACCAAACGGACCTCCCCAGATGGTAATCTTAAAGTGGCCAATTTACCCTCTTTTGCAATCAGTTTCGCTACAGCACCTGCTGCTCTAGCTAATTGCCCACCCCTTCCACGTGTGATTTCTATGTTATGTATGGCCGTGCCTAAGGGCATATCGGTTGAAGTAGATTCTTCTTTTTTCTCAAAAAACCCCTTCCCAAACTGTACAAGCTTCTTCCAAAGCATACGGCTTTCTAGATGTATATGACGATCTCTAGACAGATGGATCTTATATGAATCGTATGATGAAGTACCACATCAGTGGATATATAGAAAAGGAATCCAAATCCGCCGAATCGCTCATGTTATGATCTTCTACATCCTAGGTCTCCGCGTTCCGTCATCTGGCTTATGTTCTTCATGTAGCATTCAGATCGAATGACTCTATGAAATTACGTCGATACTTCCACATATTATGGGTAACGTAGGAGACATCCCTATTTTCACCCGGAGGTCTTAATTACCACTGCTTAGCTTTCAATTCGCCTCTGACCATCAAATTAAATGTGAATAACCCGTCCTCCTCTCTTTGAAACAAGGGGCGCTTCCGGTTCTGTGCGTGCTTCAAACAATTTTGTCTTCTCCATATTACCATATCTCCAGAGTCAATAATTTTCTATGAGGAACTACTGAACTCAATCACTTGCTGCCGTTACTCAACAGTTTTCTGTTGAGGTCTATCCCGTAGAGGTAGTCAAATTGGATCAGTGATCGATTTCTAGGTTTCGTCGTAAACCTAATTGGTTACTTCCAATTACGTAAATCAATAGTTCAAACCGCACTCAAAGGTAGGGCATTTCCCATTGATATAGGAACTTTTGTACCAGAAACAATAGTATCTCCAATTATAGCCCCTCTGGGATGTAAAATATATCTCTTCTCACCATCCCCATAGTGTATGAGACAAATGTATGCATTTCGATTAGGGTCATATTCTATGGTTACGATTCTACCAGATATGTCTTTTTGATTCCGTCGAAAATCGATTTTACGGTATAGGCGCTTATGACCTCCCCCTCTATGCCTTGCGGTAATGATTCCTCTGGCATTACGACCTTTACCACAACGGTGCCGTCCATGGATCAATTTATTTCGTGGATTGGATTTCACTTGCCTGTCTACGGTTCCCTTGCGTGTGCTCGGGATAGGTGTTTTGTATAAATGTTTCGCCGTATTATTAAGTATTCTCCTTTAGTTCTTTTCTCTATCTAGAAGTGGAATAGAATAGCCCGGTTGAAGGGTAATGATCATACGTCTGTAATGCATTGTATGTCCCAGAATAGGTCCCATTCTTCTACCCTTTCCGGGTAGTCGATGGCTATTCACAGCTACTACCTTAACACCAAAGAAGAGTTCGACCCAATGCTTTATTTCTGTCTTAGTGAATCCCGATTCGACATTAGAAGTATATTGATTCTTTCCCAATAAACGAAGGCTCTTTTCTGTAAATACTGCGTATTTGATTCCATCCATAAATCGACTTTCCCTCCTATGCTCTGAGTTCCAGTATCGATAAGAATTCGAGTTCTTATTGTTCTTATGTTATGGTATGAATATACCATAACAATTCGTTATGTATGGATGATGGATGAGATTCCATGGATAGAGAGACTGTTCCAATAGACTTATGGAACGTTCCCGTTCGCGTGCATCCAGCAGGAATTGAACCCGCAAATTTACCAATTATGAGTTGGGCGCTTTAACCATTCAGCCATGGATGCTTAACAGGGATCATCGTACATCGTAAATAACCAATTTTCATATAGAAAGACATATCATAGAAAAAGGAAATCGAAAA